GTTTATTTATCCCCGAGTAGAGATGAATACTATATGGTGGCGGCGGGAAATTCTTTGGCGTTGACTCGGGGTATTCAGGAAGAAGAAGTTGGTCCAGCTCGATACCGTCAAGAATTCTTGACTATTGCATGGGAACAGATTCATCTTCGAAATATTTATCCCTTCCAATATTTTTCTATTGGAGCTTCTCTCATTCCTTTTATCGAGCATAATGATGCGAATCGGGCTTTAATGAGTTCTAATATGCAGCGTCAAGCAGTTCCGCTTTCTCAGTCCGAAAAGTGTATTGTTGGAACCGGCTTGGAACGCCAAGCGGCTCTCGATTCAGGGGGTTCGGCTATAGCCGAACGCGAGGGAAAGATCATTTATACCGATGCTGAAAAGATCGTTTTATCAGGTAATGGGGACACTATAAGCATTCCGTTGGTTATGTATCAGCGTTCCAACAAGAATACTTGGATGCATCAAAAACCTCAGGTTCATCGGGGTAAATGCCTGAAAAAGGGGCAAATTTTGGCGGATGGTGCGGCTACGGTTGGTGGCGAACTCGCTTTGGGGAAAAATGTATCAGTAGCTTATATGCCATGGGAGGGTTACAATTCTGAAGATGCCGTACTCATTAGCGAACGTCTAGTCTATGACGATATTTATACTTCTTTTCATATCCGGAAATATGAAATTCAGACTCATGTGACAAGCCAAGGACCTGAAAGAATCACTAATGAAATACCTCATTTAGAGCCTTATTTACTCCGCAATTTAGACAGAAATGGAATTGTGATGCTGGGATCTTGGGTAGAAACTGGTGATGTTTTAGTAGGTAAATTAACGCCTCAGACAGCGAAAGAATCATCCTATGCTCCAGAAGATAGATTATTACGAGCCATACTTGGCATTCAGGTATCCACTGCAAAAGAAACTTGTCTAAAGTTGCCTATAGGCGGAAGAGGTCGAGTTATTGATGTCAGGTGGGGCCAGAAAAAGGGGGGTTCCATTTATAATCCAGAAATGATTCGTGTATATATCTCACAGAAACGTAAAATAAAAGTGGGCGATAAAGTAGCTGGAAGACATGGGAATAAAGGTATCATTTCAAAAATTTTGCCTAGACAGGATATGCCTTATTTGCAAGATGGAACACCTGTTGATATGGTATTCAATCCATTAGGAGTACCTTCGCGAATGAATGTGGGACAGATGTTTGAATGCTCGCTCGGGTTAGCGGGAGACCTGCTGGGCAGACATTATAGAATAACACCCTTTGATGAGAGATACGAGCAAGAGGCTTCGAGAAAACTAGTGTTTTCTGAATTATATGAAGCCAGTAAGCAAACAGCAAATCCATGGGTATTTGAACCCGAGTATCCTGGAAAGAGCAGAATATTTGATGGAAGAACAGGAGATCCTTTTGAACAACCTGTTATAATAGGAAAGTCCTATATGTTAAAATTAATTCATCAAGTTGATGATAAAATCCACGGACGTTCCAGTGGTCATTATGCACTTGTTACACAACAACCCCTTAGGGGAAGGGCTAAGCAAGGTGGACAACGAGTAGGAGAAATGGAAGTTTGGGCTCTAGAGGGATTTGGTGTTGCTCATATTTTACAAGAGATGCTCACTTATAAATCCGATCATATTAGAGCTCGTCAGGAAGTACTTGGTACCACGATCGTTGGGGGAACAATACCTAATCCTGAGGGTGCGCCAGAATCCTTTCGATTGCTCGTTCGCGAACTACGATCTTTATCTCTGGAACTGAATCATTTCCTTGTATCTGAGAAAAACTTCCAGATTAATAGGAAGGAAGTTTGATCGGAATGAATCAGAATTTTTCTTCTATGATCGATCAGTATAAACATCAACAACTTCGAATTGGATTAGTTTCTCCTAAACAAATACGTGCTTGGGCCAACAAAATCCTACCGAATGGAGAGATAGTTGGAGAGGTGACAAAACCCTATACTTTTCATTACAAAACCAATAAACCGGAAAAAGATGGGTTGTTTTGTGAAAGAATTTTTGGACCTATAAAAAGTGGAATTTGTGCTTGTGGAAATTATCGAGTGATCGGGGGTGAAAAAGAAGAACCGAAATTTTGCGAACAATGCGGAGTCGAATCTGTTGATTCTCGGATCCGAAGATATCAAATGGGATACATCAAACTAGCATGCCCGGTGACTCATGTGTGGTATTTGAAACGTCTTCCTAGTTATATCGCGAATCTTTCAGATAAACCTCTTAAGGAATTAGAAGGCCTGGTATACTGCGATGTGTGATTTGATCGAAATTACGATTTTACAGATTCAGAATGAAAAACTGTCATCCTATTTAATCCGATTGGGATGCCTCTAGCTCTGACATGTCTATTGGTAAGAATAACATGAAGCTCAGAATTTTGGGTGTGGGTGTATTCAATACCTCCAAATGAAAGAGGAATTAATCCATGGTCGACTCCCTAAGAGAGTAATAGGGAATTGCTAGTTGTACCTCGTTAAAC